GATTCATGGATCAAATTCGATTCAGTGGGATCTTTCACTCACATTTTTTTCCACCAAGAACGTTTTCTGAAACTCTTTGACCCCCGAATTTGGAGTATCCTACTTTCACGTGATTCACGTGATTCACAGGGTGCAACAAGCAATCGATATTTCACGATCAAAGGTGTAGTACTGCTTGTAGTAGTGGTCCTTATATCTCGTATTAACAATCGAAAGATGGTCGAAAGAAAAAATCTCTATTTGATGGGGCTTCTTCCTATACCTATGAATTCCATTGGACCCAGAAATGAGACATTGGAAGAATCTTTTTGGTCTTCCAATAGAAATAGGTTGATTGTTTCGCTCCTGTATCTTCCAAAAGGGAAAAAGATTTCTGAGAGTTGTTTCATGGATCCGCAAGAGAGTACTTGGGTTCTCCCAATAAAGAAAAAGTGTATCATGCCTGAATCTAACCGGGGTTCGCGGTGGTGGAGGAACCGGATCGGAAAAAAGAGGGATTCTAGTTGTCAGATATCTAATGAAACCGTAGCTGGAATTGAGATTTCATTCAAAGAGAAAGATAGCAAATATCTGGAGTTTCTTTTTTTATCCTATACGGATGATCCGATCCGCAAGGACCCTGATTGGGAATTGTTTGATCGTCTTTCTCCGAGGAAGAAACGAAACATAATCAACTTGAATTCGGGACAGCTATTCGAAATCTTAGGGAAAGACTTGATTTGTTATCTCATGTCTGCTTTTCGTGAAAAAAGACCAATTCAGGGGGAGAGTTTCTTCAAACAACAAGGAGCTGGGGCAACTATGCAATCCAATGATATCGAGCATGTTTCCCATCTCTTCTCGAGAAACAAGTGGGGTATTTCTTTGCAAAATTGTGCTCAATTTCATATGTGGCAATTCCGCCAAGATCTCTTCGTTAGTTGGGGGAAGAATCAGCACGAATCGGATTTTTTGAGGAACGTCTCGAGAGAGAATTGGATTTGGTTAGACAATGTGTGGTTGGTAAACAAGGATCGGTTTTTTAGCAAGGTACGGAATGTATTGTCAAATATTCAATATGATTCCACAAGATCTATTTTCGTTCAAGTAACGGATTCTAGCCAATGGAAAGGATCTTCTTCTTATCAATCCAGAGATCATTTCGATTCCGTTAGAAATGAGAATTCAGAATATCACACATTGATCGATCAAACAGAGATTCAGCAACTAAAAGAGAGATCGATTCTTTGGGATCCTTCCTTTCTTCAAACGGAACGAACAGAGATAGAATCAGATCGATTCCCGAAATGCCTTTTTGGATCTTCCTCCATGTCCTGGCTATTCACGGAACCTGAGAAGCGGATGAATAATCATCTGCTTCCGGAAGAAATCGAAGAATTTCTTGGGAATCCTACAAGATCAATTCGTTCTTTTTTCTCTGACAGATGGTCAGAACTTCATCTGGGTTCGAATCCTACTGAGAGGTCCACTAGAGATCAGAAATTGTTGAAGAAAAAACAAGATGTTTCTTTTGTCCCTTCCAGGCGAGCGGAAAATAAAGAAATGGTTGATATATTCAAGATAATTACGTATTTACAAAATACCGTCTCAATTCATCCTTCGGAACCAGATCCGGGATGTGATATGGTTCCGAAGGATGAACCGGACAGTTCCAATAAGATTTCATTCTTGAACAAAAATCCATTTTTTGATTTCTTTCATCTATTCCATGACCGGAACAAAGGGGGATACGCGTTACGCCACGATTTTTTTGAATCAGAAGAGAGATTCCCAGAAATGGCGGATCTATTCACTCTATCAATAACCGAGCCGGATCTGGTGTATCATAGGGGATTTTCCTTTTCTATTGATTCCTACGGGTTGGATCAAAAAAAATTCTTGAATGAGGTATTCAACTCCAGAGATGAATCGAAAAAGAAATCTTTATTGGTTCTACCTCCTCTTTTTTATGAGGAGAATGAATCTTTTTCTCGAAGGATCATAAAAAAATCGGTCCGGATCTACTGCGGGAATGATTTGGAAGATCCCAAACTAAAAACAGCGGTATTTGCTAGCAACAACATCATGGAGGCAGTCAATCAATATAGATTGATCCGAAATCTGATTCAAATCCAATATAGCACCTATGGGTACATAAGAAATGTATCGAATCGATTCTTTTTAATGAATAGATCCGATCGCAACTTCGAATATGGAATTCAAAGGGATCAAATAGGAAATGATACTCTGAATCATATAACTATAATGAAATATACGATCAACCAACATTTATCGAATTTGAAAAAGAGGAAATGGTTTGATCCTCTTATTTCTCGAACTGAGAGATCCATGAATCGGGATCCTGATGCATATAGATACAAATGGTCCAATGGGAGCAAGAATTTCCAGGAACATTTGGAACATTTCGTTTCTGAACAGAAGAATCCTTTTCAAGTAGTGCAAGTAGTGTTCGATCGATTACGTATTAATCAATATTCGATTGATTGGTCCGAGGCTATCG